TAGGATCAGCAAAGAATCATCAAAATTAGAGTGTTAATGTTTTTCGTAGGGAAATTACAATTTAATGAGATTCGGAAAGGGGGTTCATTTAAATAACTAAGAAATTCTATCTTTTGCTGGAGGAGTCTTGTCTTGATAGATACGGCTCGCCAAAACCACTGAAATCATAACATAAAAATACATTGTGTAAGAATTCATAGTTTCTTTTTTTTTTTTCATTCCAGTGAAAGTAAGGTAAGGGAGTAAAAGGGAATAAGAATAAAGAACAAAGGAAGAAAAAATAATAAAAAATCTTTATTAATTTATTAAAATGAAATATAAATAAATAATAATAACAAGCAAGCATTTTTGTTTTCAAATCAGATAAAGCATTTTATCTATAATTTTTTAAAAAAAGAAAAGGGGGCCCGGCTAGGTACTGACTGACCAGGCCAGGCCATGGGAATAAAAGGGGCCTTTTCGAACAAAATCAAAGTAAAGAGGTCTTCTTTATTTTTTTTTTTTTCTTTATAGTGGATCTTTCGAGATCCTTTATCTAAATGGAATTGCTGATAAAAGTTGTACATAGCTATATAGAAGCTAAAGAAAGTAAGACCCCTTACATTATGTGTAATGTAACATAGTAATTCTATTTTTCAATTGGGAGAGATGGCTGAGTGGACTAAAGCGGCGGATTGCTAATCCGTTGTACGAGTTAATTCGTACCGAGGGTTCGAATCCCTCTCTTTCCGTTTCCGTTGATGCCCTGCTATTTGAGATATTTTTCAAATTTCGCAAACCCTTTTTATTTTTTCCTAATTAAACGTGTGGAATAGATAAAATCCTAAGAAAATTGAAAATAAAAATCAAGCAAGGAAAACGAAAAACCCCTTATTTATTCTTCACGTCCGGGATTACGTCCTGGATCATTAGATAAGAATCCAAAGATGAAGAGAGAAACAAAGAATATCACTACTGTGTAAACGAAGAGTTTAAGAGTAAGCATTACACAATCTCCAAGATGATTTTTTGGAAAAAAGAGAATAGATCCTCCGTTTTTCTACCACATATATTATTTTGACACCAAGAAATGAAGTTTTTTCTAGAAATCGAAAAGAATTTTCAGAAATGCAAATCAAATTCATTTGTAATAAGAGTCTTTCATTACCAAAAATTGCTTTCATACCCACAATTAGATATTGTGGGAACCCTGATAGGGTTAGGGTCTTTCACTGGAAAAAAGTAAAAATGAGGAAATGGGGTAAGCCGGATTTATCGCGACTATCCAAGAATTTCAATCTTTGAATCGAGGGTTAGTACTGTAAGACTTATCTGATCTTATTAATTGTTATAATTTTTCTCGAATAAATCATGAATTTCCTAGGATACTATTAAAGATCTCATCGAAAACTTACCGCAGCTTGCCAAACAAAGGCTAAGAGAAAAAAGAACAGAGGTATGACTGGCATAACATCTACGATTGGATTCAAAAAAGCATATGCCTCGGGCAATTTGGTGAAGAAAAAACTACTCGAATAAAGGGCAGAATTAAGACAGATACAGATCAAACTAAAGATATTAAGCATAACAGACATTTTGTTCTTGCAGATAATTGCATTTTGATTGAGTTATTGATATAAGGAAAAATGAAGAAAGTAAATAAGGTAGACAAAAAAATCCTTCTTTTTCTTTGAACCCACCCAATCAAAAATCCCCCAATTCTCAAAGGAGAATAGAAGAAATCATACTTTCATACAATATCTTAATTGAATTATATATAATGATCAATAAATTTAGTAGAATTCTATATCTACATGTGTCAAAATCCTAGAACAATCTAATAAATTCTCTCGATATTTGGTTTGGAATTGACAAACAATCAATACCAATATTATTCTTTATTAGTGTCAAATAGAACTATAAATGGGGCGTAGCCAAGTGGTAAGGCAACGGGTTTTGGTCCCGCTATTCGGAGGTTCGAATCCTTCCGTCCCAGAGCATATCCATTCGATTAGAATAAAGAGAATAAAGATTTTTATTTTCTTTGAACAACGTTCTGTTCTGTTTAAAGGTCTAATATTAGATAGAATGTTATTCTTGTTTCTTTTCTGATTTTTCATGATTCTTTTCTATGAATTCTATCCTTTTTTCCAAAATTGAATTGAATCACGTTCAAATGACACGCAAATGTAACTGAATCCATTTGTTATCCAAGTAAGATGGGAGTATAGATCACAAAAGTTTGAATTCAAAAAAGTCGGACGGGCTTTTCATCATATGTTCATTAACTTTATATTGAGGGAAGTTAGTTACTTAGAAAAATCTTCCGTTCTATATTTATTTGAATTTTCAACGATGAATGCATTTTGAATGGAGATGTGAAAGAACCCATATTCCTTATCTCTTATTCCCTATCCCTTACATGAGGTAGCTCAATTATTAATTCTCTGTAGATCTCTGAATTCATAGATCTATGAATTCGAAACAAGAGGAACTAATTAAATCTAGTCAATAGGGTTAAGTCTCTTAATGGGTTAGGGTAAAATATAACAACTTAATCTGGACTTGTTTGACTTTGTACCTAAACAAGATAGTCCGCACCCCCGTAAAAGGGGATCTCCTTTTTATTTATGCCTCATCATCCCCCTAAAATTGGGGGAGTAGATAGGAGTTAATCAGCAAAGGACGGTATTAATTTAAATATCTGTGTCTGTTCGCATCTCATTAACAAACAATCAAGTTACATATGTAACCGATGTATTTTCTTTGAATCTCATTGATTTTATGTGTATTTGATATTTGGTTCTAATGAATAATTGTAAATTTATGTAACGATTGAGACAGGGGTGATTCATACATCTTATTCATTTACTTTATGGCAAAATTACAGAAATAGTACTGAACTCCAGGTTAAACAAAATACATATAAAATGAGGAAATGTTTAGCCTATATATGGGTATCATTCTATTTATATGGGTATCATTCTATTTCAATGACAATATTCGATTTTTGTGAAAAAGATTTGTCATCCCTTAAGTTTTAAACTTTCAAATATTTAACATAGAATATCTATAACAGTGACAATTGTTCAGTCGATCTGATAGATATGAAAACCCCCTACTCTTTCATCTAATTGCTAAAATCAAAATCGAAAAAATAAGGACTTAAATCTTCCCTGACGTCAGTCTTTTTTATTCATCTAATGAAAAAAAAAAATGGATTTCTTGTTCTATCTATTTTTTTTATTTGAAATCATTGATGATTCAATTCGAAAAGAAAGGGAGATTTATCTTTCTTATGATGATCAAATGTAGTCCTTACTGTAAAACTTTATTCAAATTATGATGTCGAAATAGGAACTCCTTATCAATTCAATTCTAAATATTTTGAATGATTCCTTATGGATTGAATCTTTGAGTACTCAAAGAAGTGGGAAATGGGTCAATCTATCCTATTGAGTCACTTGAAGATGCAGATTCCCAAAGAGCTCATTTATTCGTCTTATTTATATCTTTCTATTTATGTATATTTCTGTTATTTTTTTTTTTTTTTTTCTTTTTTTTTATAAAAAAAAAATGTTGAATTCATAGTTTATAGAATAAAAGATGGGATGGGGTCTTGCTAAGACTTCTTCATAAAAATCTTCTATATATAGAAGAAATATCTATATAGAAGAAATAAAGTCTAGATTACTATGTATATGTCCCAACTGAACCAATGACTATTCATGATTCTATAATTGAATCAATTCCATACCGGTTCCAAATTGGAGAAATGTTATGGTAAAACTTCGTTTGAAACGATGTGGTAGAAAGCAACGTGCGACTTGAAGGACACGATCCGTTGTGGATTCTTACAACCACTATTTTATATAATATAAGAATGAAGGTGCTCTTGGCTCGACATCGTTTGTTCTGTTCCACTAGAACCCCTCATTTTTTTGTTGGGTTGTAATGTAAATAGTCCATGATGGAGCTCGAGTAGAAAGTTTTGATTCATTTCTCGGGGGCAAGGATCTAGGGTTAATGTCAATCAATAAATTGGAACAACTTCATAAGTATATCTTCGATATCGAAATCGAAAGGATCCAATTCGAGCAAATTCCCAATTCAAAAGGAAATTTTGTTGGAATTGATAAAACGTTTTCGATCCAAAGTGTATCACGCGGGAATCAACCGTCCGTATGATTCTTTGATAGAAAGAAATCAAAAAAAGGTATGTTGCTGCCATTTTGAAAGGATTAAAAAGCGCCGAAGTAATGTCTAAACCCAATGATTTAAAACAAAGATAAAGGATCCCAGAACAAGGAAACACTGTTTTAACTGTCTCAATAACTGGATCAGGATGAAGCATCCAAATAAATTTGAAACGAGACAAACAAAAAAGGGGGTAAAGACCGCTCAATAAATGAAATTGCCTAAAGATTTTCTTTTGAGCTATTTGAGAGTTATCCAACTTGAGTTATGAGTATGAATGGTTTTTTTTTTTCTTCTTCGTTCCTGAAAAAGAAAAAAAAAAAAGACTTAAATAATAGTCTTATTTAATTGAATTGATGATTTTATGGACCCCTTTGCTGTTTAATTTAATTTATTAGAATTCCATACATAGACAAAAATTCGAATCATTTTTCTCGAGCCGTACGAGGAGAAAACTTCCTATACGTTTCTAGGGGGGGTATTGTTCATCTATATCTATCCCAATGAGCCGTCTATCGAATCGTTGCAATTGATGTTCGATCCCGAAGAGAAGGAAGAGATCTTCGGAGAGTGGGTTTTTATGATCCGATAAAGAATCAAACTTATTTAAACGTTCCTACTATTCTATATTTCCTTGAAAAAGGTGCTCAACCTACAGGAACTGTTCAGGATATTTTAAAGAAGGCAGAGGTTTTTAAGGAACTTCGCCCTAATTAAACTAAATTAAATTAAGAAAATAGAAAAAAAGTGAGGGTAGTGACTCGTATATAACTTTGTATAGCCCTTCTCTACTATTTTTTTATTTCCCCTTTTCTTGCTGTATT